TGTTCCATGGGGCTAAGGCCAAAAAGATGGAAGAAACAAGTGTTTCCGCGACTCTACCATCCGGCCAATTCTGTTCCCCCCTTTCATGGGGCATGGGCACATATCTTTACGGCTAAGGAATGGGGAATCTTTCTCCTGTTACATGAATCAAATGTTTCATTTCATCCGGGAAAAGCCATCTCTTTCTCAACAATGTCTTTGTCATTTGATCCAATAGCGTTCCGTTAGATAGGAACAGATTTGATAAATACTGATAACTCTCGGATAGAGTATTAGAACGGAAAGATCCATTAGATAATGAACTATTGGTTCTAAACCATCTCTGGCGATGAATCAACAATTCGAAGTGCTTTTCTTGCGTATTCTTGATGAACCAACGTTTATATATAGATGTAGGAGGATTTGTTTGGGAAGCAATAAGCCCCTTTGACATCTCTTCATCTGCAAAGAATTCTCGACGTGAAAACACAGAGACAAAGGGCTGATCTTTGAATAGGGAAAAGAATGGATCCGCAGGGTCCCAAATGAATTGGCTTGTTCGAAAAAAGCCTTGTTCTTTGGAAGATCTATCTCGTGTCTGGTACTGCATGGTTCCACTCTGCAAGAACTCCGAATCATTCTCTTGAAGCTCATCCTCTTTATGAGAAATGATCCGTTTGCCCCGAAATGACCCAGTCCAATAGGGAAATCCCAATTCAGTGGCCCTTTCAATACAATCAAATAGATTGCCACAAGGGCGCCATATTCTAGGAGCCCAAACTATGTGATTGAAGAAATCCTCCTCTATCTGTTGCGGATCGAGGGCCCCTTTTTCAAACTCCGATTCGTATTTTTCATATAGAAATCTCTGATCAACGATAGAACAAGATCCCTTTTGCATCATATCTAACCGATTCCTTGGTTCGGACCGAAGAAGTAATGTCACTCGATTTTTATCAAACTTACTGCAATCTTTTTCTGTCCGTGAGGATCCCGCCAGAGCCAGAGTGCCTTCTACTTCTAATAGTAATAATAGTAATAGGCCATGAACTAGATCAGAATCATTCTCAACGAATCCATAAGAAGTGATCCAATTCTTTTCATTGGGTCTGGATGAAGACCAAAGATCTTGAGCGACCGATCCGGCAGAACAACTCAAAAGATAAAGAAGTATCGTGAATTTCTTCATGCTCGTTCCAAGTTCGAAGTACCATTTGTACAAATCAGAATCCCCTCCCTTACATGATTTCTTTTTCATATAGATAGATATAGGATCTATGGGGCAATTACTTAGAAGTACATTTTGTGCAACAGCCCTTCCTATCTGATAGAAAAGGATCCCATGATCCTGAACCGATCTTATCTGGGATCGAAAATCCCAAGTTTTTCTATGAAGAGCTAATCTAATTGTATTAGTTTCTATAATGGATTTCTTCTGTGTAATACTAATGGATAGGGCCTCATTTATAAGTGCTACAAGATCTCGCGCATTGGAACCCATGGTTATGGACCCGAATCCGTTAGTATGGAACATCCTCTTTTCCAAGTGAAATCCCCTAGTATATGAAAGAATGAAAAAGTGCTTTCGTTGTTGTGGAAGAAGAAGCCTTCGTATCTTAATGCATGTATTGAATTTCTTCGGAGCTATTAGAGCGGGATCCACTTTTTGGGGAATATGAGTCGAAGCAATAACAAGAATCTTTCCAGTGGAACATCTTTCATAATCCCTGGAGAGATAGTTCTCTAATAGACCGAGGGATAAGTAATTCGACTCATTCACATGCAGATCATGAATGTTTGGAATCCATATTATGCAAGGAGACATTGCTTTTGCTAATTCGAATTGAAGGGTGATATCAAATAGGTATCTTTTTGGCGTCATATACATAGTTAGCACATTCGTCATAGTTAGCAGCTCCGTATCAATATCATCAATATCATCAATATCATCAATATCAAGGTCATCCTCACTATCATCATCATCAATAGGATAACCTTTAGGCTTGTCATCCAGGAACTTGTTCGGAAATACCGTAATGAAAGGAACATAGGAGTTTGTCGCTAGGTATTTGACCAAACAGGATCGTCCAGTTTCTATAGAACCTATAACTAAAATACCTATAGAAGGGGATAGGGCTAAGCGGAGCGAAAAGGGTTTTCCATGAGGAGATGGGGAATGAAAACTATTAGCCCCGCACGAGGTTTGTGAATAAGCGATTGTCTGATAATGAGCAAGGAATATCCGTCTTTCTGCTAAACAGGATCTATTGAACTCATAATTCATTAGATCCTTTTTATGAATGTCAACTAAGTATCGTAAGGAAATTGATCCCGGTTGTTCAATCATTTGATAACCAGAGTCATTCTTTGATAAATGATCACTATGAGTCAGATTAAATAGAATTTGATCAATCCTTTTTTCTGTCGTTAAGGTGGAGAACTGAACCAAGAATTCTCTTTCTTCATCATCAATCGAATCACTATTTGCGATCCATAATTCTATTTTCTCATCAATCCAATC